GACTTACGCCTTACCATGGCGTTACTCTACCACTGAGTTAAAAGGGCCTATTCTTTTTTAATTTATGAATTAGCCATCTTCCATTACGAGTTTACTGTATCGAGTTTACTGCATATATCTATATATATATATATATATAGATATATATACCATATGTACATTCTATATATGTACTATATCTACATATATATGCATATGAACTCATTCAAGGACAATAAATTTGATTTGTCTAATACTAATAAGTGGGTAAGATTATGAATATTTAATATTATTGGTATTTTAATATTCTTATTTTTAGTAAATAAAAATGCAGTGAATTGTTTCAAGACCAATATGATTTATGATCAATCAGAATAAGATTGGCTTGATTAATACGTGTACCAATCTGACATCGACATAAAAAAATTCAAGATATTTTTATCGAATCATGTGATAATGGAATTCGATTTATACCCTGAACCGAATTCTCATTAAAAAATAAAAAAGAAAATTTCTACCGTTTTTGACTTTTCTGGTTTAGTCTGAGATATGCCTATTTCATCTGAACGATGAACGAATCAATAAGTTCAAATTGAAAAAATGAAATTAAATGAGCTTTTACCCCCTCTTTTCCGTCGGACCAAGACTGAAGGAATCCTATATTTCGTTTATATTTATATATATATTAGGTTCATTCATGAACCATCCAAAAAAAATAGTCTTTAGAAGACTAAACATAGGAAAAACTATTCGGATCTACTCATACCATTATATTAGATTATATTGACAATTCCAAAAAACTACTCATACTATCATGATAGTATGATGACGGTCGGGCCGATATGCCCCTATCGTCTAGCGGTTCAGGACATCTCTCTTTCAAGGAGGCAACGGGGATTCGACTTCCCCTAGGGGTATGGTACTACGATTAGATTATCAATAAGCCTAGAATTAATTCTTCCTGGGTCGATGCCCGAGCGGTTAATGGGGACGGACTGTAAATTCGTTGGCGATATGTCTACGCTGGTTCAAATCCAGCTCGGCCCAAAAGTTTGCCGCCCCATGAGTATGATATAACCAATTTGTTCTACAGAAATGCCCAATACGTAGAAATAAAGAGAAAGAGTCAATTTCTTTTTTGCTCTATTCATATATAGTTTTCTCATCCGTTTTGATCTTTCTAACGATTTAGATTGATGATCCTTAAGTATCAAGAAAGAAAAAGAGTCCTTTTTCTCCTCATTGAAAAATTGATTATACATTGTAGGCAATAATCAGTAGTTACTAATAATCTGTGTTATGCTAACTATAGTCTAGTCAGTCCATATCTATGTTGATATCAGTATATCATTCACATCTCGCTTACAACACAACAAAAAGAATATTTTTATGAAACCATATGTATGTCATCATAGACCTCACTGGGATTGTAGTTCAATCGGTCAGAGCACCGCCCTGTCAAGGCGGAAGCTGCGGGTTCGAGCCCCGTCAGTCCCGAACTAGGACCATCAATTCATCTCTCTATTCTCTGTGAAAAAGGGGCAGGTACCAAGATCTAATTCCCTCCAGGTGGAGGATCTTTTTTTCTTTTGCTTTTTGTTTCGTATTTTTCATCAGACAAATACGGAAATTTCCATTTCTTCACCAGTATCGATTGATGGGGTGGAGACATAGGTAGATTGGTACAAGCGGCAGTATTACTATATTAAATATAGTATGGTAAGAGATACCCGTTTAACTGATTGTTCTTGATCAATGAAATGGAATAGGATGCCTATATTTTTATCGTTGGTTTATTGTACGATACAGAATGCACTTACCATAATTACCTCGGCAGACTATTTTTCGGGTTGAATTACACTCTTTCTAGCTCTGACTTTGGTTGTGTATTCTAAATTACTAATTGGAAACAGTTTATTTCATTCTCATTCAAATTTCCCATTTTTTTTTAGTAAATTTGTTGGAATATTAAATCTTTTATACTTAACCCGCCCTTTTTCCATCTCACCTCTACTCTTTGGATATGTGTGTGACCCGTAGAATAGCAGTCATATGCTATTTCATATGGTAATTGTATGTATAAGTATAAAGAAGACGGTAGTCTATAGAAAAAAGTGGAAAAGTATGAGATGAAAAATTCAATGGGATTCCTTTTTGGATCAGGAATCCCATTTTTGATTTTTTATGGATAAAAAATTATCCTATGTTATTATATTATTCAATTCTCGACGATGAATCTATTTGATAGATCAGATATTATTATTCATAATATTGATCCGATTCAGGATCATCAGGATTCAATTCATCCCATTGAATTTACAGGAGTGAAATTTCTCATCTCTATGGGATTAGATCCCGAGTTATTGTGAAACAAAAAACAATAAGATTATGGAAGTAAATATTCTCGCATTTATTGCTACTGCACTCTTTATTCTAGTTCCTACTGCTTTTTTACTTATCATCTATGTAAAAACAGTCAGTCAAAATGATTAATTTCACTGAAACTTGAATTATTAGTTCTTATCAATGATTGAAGAAATGAAAGAAAGGGATTCACCAAGTCTTAAATGAAATGATCGGGGGTGGAATCAGAAGTATCTGAGTATGTAGTAAAGAACTAGAATATTATTCTAGTTCTTTACTACATACTCAGATACTATTCTATAGTTGTATAGTATTTTTTAGTTAAAGTTGTATACAGTTATTTTATATATATATATATAGATCGCAATATGCATGTCATATATTAGATGTACCTCTATCTAAATTAAATAGCATTCCATTTTCTCTTCTTCAATAGATCAATTTGTATGGATTTCAATTAATCCAAAGAAAATAATCGAAGACCAACTCTTCTATTCTCATTCCTAGGTTTCTTTTCATTTTATATAGGATATATGGATCCCAAGATCCATCGAAAGAATCGATAGAAGAATAGTATGTCCATATACTATAAAAAAAATAGAATTAGGGATTGATTTTTCTCATTGTAATATCCATTATTCTGTTAAGAAGTGGTCCATTAAAATAGAATATTTAGGAAGCATTCAGTTGGAAAAAAATTTCCCATTATGTTATGTGTAGATTTGAATCTGGAAATATAACTATGATAATCATTCATTCTTTAATCGAATGATTATTATTCATTATTGTATTTTATTGTTCATTATTGTATTCCAGTAAAATTTGGAAAGAGAGACGTTTTTTTAAGGTTTCGCAAAACGATCAATTAAAGAATTAATACAATTTGATTACCAAATTGATTACTCAATCAGTACTACCCCTAGAGTCCACTCCTTCCCCATACTACAAGTGAAAGGGAAAAGGAAAAGACCACCATTAAAGCAGCCCAAGCGAGACTTACTATATCCATGTTGAATTATGCCCCCTATCTCTATGAAGGAATTATTCCATTATTGATCAATAATCATAGTGGAATTAATGGCGCATAGTCAAAAAGGATTCTGACTTAAGGCTATTAATCCAATGAATCCACCCATAACAAGCAAGATAGATAACTATCTATCAGATAGTTCCATTTCCTCTTTGATCTAAACCCTTATTGTCTGTGAAAGAATCGGGAGACGGCACCACTATCTTGCAAAGCAAAGGCAAAGAACATTTTTTCTTAAACTTTAGTTTTGACTATATATACTATATATATTATATATATATTTTTTACTGTACTATATAAGATAAGAATAGTAAGAATAAAATAAGATAAGAATAGTAAGAATAAAAGAAAAACTATACTATATAAATAAAAATAAATAAGAATAAAAGAAAAGTCGAACAGCCCCATTCTGTTTGAATGTCTGAACACTCAGAGCTTTTAGTGAGCCCGGATATAAAGTATTTTCAGTCCTTTTCACAACTCCTAAATGTATTTCCCATTAGATTAGCCTATCTAATCTAATTCCAGATAGAATCAACACTACCTTAGTATAGGTAGTGTAAGATAATTAGGAAGTTTTGATAGTCTTTCGTATAATGCTTTCTCCTAGAAGAAAAAAGGGGAGTCCTTTAGTTTAGGAACCTTTATAGGATTTTCAACGTATTACTTTGATAGTTCTGAATCCCAAAATGGACTCTCACTATTTATTTGTTTGATTCCATTTTTTTGATAAAAAAAATGACTTGAAACAATCATTAATAAGCGGAAGTTGTTTCAACCCTATTGGTTGGTATCATTTTGGGCCACGCACAGAATCCCTCAAAAATTGACAGTTTTTTAGAGAATCTATGTATTCTAAAAATCAAGTATCAACAGGCCTATCCTAGTCCTTTGTTCCTGCTTCTGCGGGTCAAGAATTCGTCGAACAATTAACAGGATAAGAAATTCCAAGTCTTTTGTTGATTAGGCGACACCCAGATTTGAACTGGGGATAAAGGATTTGCAGTCCCCCGCCTTACCACTTGGCCATGCCGCCAAATCTGATTCAAAATGGATAAAAGTATTATCTATATTCTATTCTATATTATTAAATTGTATTATTCAATTCTTTTGAAAATTATTGAGAACCCCACACCCCCTTTTTTTTTATTTGGATTTTGAATCCCATTATACTTATTCCTTTTCCTTTCCAAGAATGAATTCCAAAAATGAATCTCTATTCTTTATTGAATTGAATCCCATTTAGATTATTCTCTTCGATTGATTGTATCTCAAAACACACATACCACTAAAAAACTTCCTTTCTTTCTATTGAAAAAAAAAGAAAAATGGATTTCCGGCCACAGACTGAAAAATTCAGGACAAACTGTGTTTCCTTAATTGTATAAGAAAAACAAATCGATTTACGACTAATCAGTATAAATTACTTTGAATAATAGATCGTTTTCAATTTCCATTATAACAATATATATGTGTATATGTAAACCCCAGAACAGAAATTATTACACAGATATCGTATCGAGTGGAGTCTCCCTCTTATGCACATATCCCTATAGAAAAAACCGCCTGAATTTTTCATTGAATATATTGAATAAAAAATGGGAATTGTGATATAGTGCGACCCTAC